GAGAATATCAGAATCTGACGAATCGGCCCAGACCGACTTACTAATAGGATGCCCTGATACGTTACATAATTTTACTTTAGCCAAGGATCCAATAAGAAAAATAGTTGGGACTACTGTATCGAATCTCTTGATAACAGCATCTATCATAAATGAATTCTCTAGCATTTCACTCCTTACCATCGAGGGATTTAATCGTAGACCTGAAAGATAGCCCGGGAAATAGAAGGAATGATTGGATAATTCATTTATATGGATTCTGCCCGGTTGAGACCAGAAGTAAAAACGGAATTGCCAGAAATTGACAAGGTGAGATTTCCATTTATTCATAAGGAGATAAGTACCCCTTGAAGCCATAATTGATTTTCCTTTATATCTAACATAATGCATGAAAAGGTCCTTGAACAACCATAAAATATTCTGAGAATGATTACGCATGGATACTACAAAATTTTCTATTTTTCCATAGAAATGTGTTCGTTCAAGAAAAGATCCAAAAGATATCGACCGTAAATGAAAAAATTGTTTACGTAGGAAAACGAAAAGGGATTCAAATTGATATACATGAAAATTGTACAGGAACAAAAACAATCTTTGATTCTCTCTTGAAAAAAAAGAACTGCATTTCTTTGTATTTGTAGTAATGAAACTATTCCAATTCTGATGTTCGTGGAGAAAAAACCGCAATAAATGCAAAGAAGGAAGGTCTCGTATCCATTGGCGAAGGCTTTGAACCAAGATTTCCAGATGGATTGGGTGGGGTATTAGTATATCTAACACATAATTTAAATATGAAAGTTTGTCCTCTAGAAACGGAAATATTGAATGGATAGATTGGAAATTATGAGATTCAGATCCTTTTTCTAGGGAAGATACTAATCGCATCGAGAATGGAATTTCCACAATTACTGCAAAACCCTCTGATACCATTTGAAAATAAGAATTCCTGCTATGCCCAAGAAATCTATTTTGGTTAGAATCATTAAATGAAATGATGAAATGATTCTGTTGATACATTTGAATAATTAAACGTTTTACATTTAGTGAACTGGATTTCTTGTCATGACCTAAATCTTCCATGGGTTCGTAAAGAATTGATCCATTTAAACCATGATTATGAGCAAGTGCATAGATAGACTCCTGGAATAGAAGCGGATATAGGAAGCGTTGTTGATGGGGTCTATCTATTTCTAAATATCCTCGTAATTCCTCCATTGAAAATCCAATTGGTACCGCAAGCAGAAGATATTTTTTAGATTATCAAATGATACATAGTGCGATAGGGTCGGAACAAGCAAGATCTATAATATATGGGAATACCAATAGAGACCCCGGGTAGTCTAATCGACGGGTGCTTTCTTTTTCCATCCAATTTTTTTTGTGCTCCTTATGCTATAGTTACAAGAGATGGTGTATTAGCAATCCTTTATTTTGGCAACCTAATCGCTCTTCTGATTTTGGAATGAATATTCTTTATCAGTACACTGTTTCTTATACACATTTGTCTCTACTCCAGCAGCTTATGGAAAATAGTGAATAGTTAGGATTCGTTTTTGAAAAAAAAAAGAATTGACGATCCACTCACAGGAGAACTCTTTCCCGCACCAGGTACTAATCCCTTTTTAACGTCTAATTAGATCGGGTACTCGTTCGAATTAAGAACGGAAGTTCGTTGCTTTTTGTTTCCCTATAACTATTAAGATAAGAATATAATTAATTTTTAATTGGAGCCATATAGCTCTATCCATTTCTTCACTCGACCCAACTGTAAATTGATTTGGTTTCGTTCCAAGAATGAAAACAAGATTTTGTACAGATCCGGTATGAACAAATAAGAATGAAGATTTGTAGAGTTATCCATGGATGCGACATGCTCTTTTTTCCATTCATTCCCTTTCAGGATCAGTCGTGGTCTTACAAACCCTACCAATGGTATGGATGAATCCGTTGCTTCATCCAAATGTGTAAAAGATCATAGTCGCACTTAAAAGCCGAGTACTCTACCGTTGAGTTAGCAACCCAGAAAAAAATAAAAATACGGTACTAGACACGATCGAAATGAAACAATAAAGAAATTGGATTGCTCAACTCAGAAAAAAAGCATTGAACTAGCAGCAAGTCAAGTATAGAAAAGGCGTATGATTATCGATGATGAACATCAAGATGAAGAGATCAGATAAAAATATAAAAATACAGGCGGATTCACAGACAGTTATACATGTCAAAATTGATAGACCAATAATAAGAATCCTTGAATTGAATTAGAATCCTTGAATTTTTTCTTTCTTATTTCTTTTTTTTTTCATACTTTACTTATTCATTTCATTTATTTCAAACATTTCAAATTTATTGAATTAAATATATTCTATGTACATATTGATTGTATATATTCTATTACTTAATAGACCTTTTCTATTTATTTAATTGATAATTGAATATTTTCATTCTTTTATTTTAATTCTTTTAATTTATATACCTTTAAACCCCGAATATTTCTCTATTTGAATATTTCTCTATTTGAATATTTCTCTATTCTAATTCTATTATTCTAATATTCAACTATTAGATATTAGAAATGGAATAAATATAAATTGAATAAATAAATTGAATAGAATATTCAAATAAAATAATTCAATTCAATATTTCAGTTCTATATTAGAATTAGATTCTTATTCTACTTTTCTTTTTATATTTTTTTTTATTTGAATTCAAAATATCAAAATATTCCTTTTATTAATATTTCTTAATATGTTGAATATCAATTCCATTAAGAATAAAAGATATTTATTGCGTCTGTGATAGTGGATAGGGCCAACCAATTGTTTGAGTGAAGTAAAGGATCGAACTAAACTTATGGACCGGAGGAAATAGATCTGTTTATCTACGATCGAATTATATCGGTTGAATACACCATTGTCAATATGAATGTTGGGAAAAATAAAATAAATAAGACATTGTCTTAAATTGGTACTACATGGATAAAAAATAGAATGTGGCTGGAAGAATAAATCATAAATAATAAAAAAGGTAAGGAAAAATAGAATAATAAGAATAAATAGTAAGATTCATACTAATACATTTATAACTATTTAATTTTGATTATTATATTCTTTTTTTTTTATTTCCATTTAATTTTAATTTCTATATTCTTTTATTTTATTACTTATTAATCTATTCTATATCTATAGAATTCTATAGAAAAATAGAATTCTATAGAAAAATACAAATTTCTTACAAAATCCAAAACATACAAAACAAATATTTACAAATACAAATACTGTACAAATATTCAAATTCATATTTCATATTCATTAATAAGAAATTAATAATAAATAAGAATTTACTGAACATTCATAATAAATGTACTGAATATTTTCATTAACAATTAATTGATTAATTATTGATTAATAGAAAATCAAATTAGAATTGAAATAATTAAAATATAAAAAAGAGAAATAAAAAAGAATTCTAAAAATTCTAATTTGTATTAATGGAAAAGGGTTCGTTGTGCTTAGCTTATACGATATTGGATCATATGAGATCCGTAGTGAATAGGTATGAATAGAGAAATAGAAAAAAGGGGAATGGTGAAAAAACAATTGAACAAAGCTAGATACTGGTCACTCTTTTATGAATTTCATTTGATTAACTCCAAGTTATTTAAATACCTCCGCCTTCTTTGAAATATCATGAACAGTTACTGTAGGCTGAGCTCCTTTTTCAAGGAAATATAGAATAGCAGGAACGTTTGAATAAGTTTGATTCTTTATTGGATCGTAAAAACCCACTTTCCGAAGAGCTCTTCCGTCTCTTCGGGATCTAACATCAATTGCAACGATTCGATAAATGACTCATTGGGATAGATGAATAACACCCCCCCTAGAAACGTATAGGAAGTTTTCTCCTCGTACGGCTCGAGAAAAAAGGAATTCAATTTATGTATTGTATTATGGCATGGCAAATGCATCCATAAAATCATCAATTGGATTATGATTTGAGTCGTCTTTTTTCGCCATCCTTTCTAAAAACTAAAAAAAAAATACTACCATTCGTACTCATAACTCAAGTTGGGTAATTCTGAAAGATCTCGAAGGGAGACCCTTCAACATTTATTTATTTATTGAGACGTCTCTAACCTTTTTCCTTTGTCTCATCTAAGATCATTCTAGTTGTTGAGACAATAAGAATTGAAAATGGCATTTCCTTGTTCTGAGATCCCATATCTTTGAATCATTAGGTTTAGACATTACTTCGGTGATCCTTAATCGTTCCGAAACGACAGCAACATGCCTTTTGGTATTTCTTTACGTTGAAGAATCATACGAATGATTGATTTCCCCGTAATACACTTTTGATCGAAAGAGTTTCGGCAATTTCAACAACTTTGCTTTTTTATTTGAAACTTGTTAGAATTTGACCCCCTTTCGAAGATCTATTTACGAAGTTGTTCCAACTTATTGATTGGGACTAACCCTAGATCCTGACCCCTGATCAATGAATCAATATTTGACTTTCTGCTCGAGCTCCATCATGTACTATTTACTTATTAAATTACAACCCAATAAGAGCGGGTCCTATCCTCGTGGAACAGAACAAAGGATGTTGAGTCAAGAGCATCTTCATTCATATATAAAATGGTGGATTAATCCACAGCCGATCATGTCGTTCAAGTCGCACGTTGCTTTCTACCACATCGTTTCAAACGAAGTTTTACCATAACATTCCTGATCCTAAATTTAGAACCGGTATGAAATTTTGATTCAATTTCAATATGGAATCATGAATAGTCATTGGTTGAATTGGTTTGGTACTGGTACATAGTACATAGTTTTTATTACACCCACCTAATTTATCCATAGACATGGATAGGTACCTATCTGGAAGTATCAGCAAGGATCCAATTTGACCCGATTCTATCGTATGAAGGAAATCTATTCTATAAAATAAAAAAAAAAAAAGAAATCAAAGACATTTATGATATGAGATAAACAAGTTGCTTAACACTTATTTTTTACCAGATTCCGTTCGGGACAATCAGTCATGAAGGGTTCGATTCTTTCTAGAACGACGAACGATTGAATTGGATTCCCAATACCGGAACAGAAGGAGTCATTAACTGAATAAGCTAAGCTATTCCAGTTATCCGGAAGGAAAGAAAGGCTGCAAGTGGGATGTGATATATTCACCAATCCCACACTTCTTCCAATACCGAGGATTTTGTAGATATTTCAATTATTGGCGAGACGCCGAATTTTATCATCCTAACATAAATAGAAATCTATGTTTCTTTTCCAATTGAATCATCAATCAGAATCGGGGCAGTATGATCCCTCGGGTACACGTTATTCTATATACTATATAGTTATAGTATAGCTATATTCTTATCTTAATATTCTTATTCTATCGTAGTATATTCTACAATATGGAATATGGATTAGAATCATTCTATATAACTATTAGATATGAATATTCTATGTAGTGTAAGTAATAAAATAAATATTCAAATTGTATATTACAACAACGATACAATAGAATCTAAGAAATAGAAATAAGTAATAAACACAATAACAGTTAAACAAAACAATACTGAAATAATATTCAATTAAAGAAACAATATTCTGTAATTATTATTCTTATATTTATTTATACTTTAATTTGATTATTTGATTTGAATTTTGATAAAATAGAAATATTAAAATAGAAATAGCTATTTTTTAGAAATAGATATTTTTGATTTGAAATAATCTAATTCATACATATTTATATATATGTAGCCATAGTCTTATATATATACTGTATTAGTATATATTAGGTGTTTGATGTTTCATATTTATATTACTTAATATAACATATTCTATAACATATTGTAGAATGAATCTACATAGTATAGAATATGAAATATCCTCAACAACAATATAATAAATTGAAGGGAAGATATGACTCAGAGAAGAATTATTAGAAATAATAAATAAAAATCATAAATTCGGATTAGATCACATTGTATCCAATATGAAATATGAAACTCTTAAATATAAAGAAATAGAAGATTGATTTTTATGTTAATTAAGTGTTAATTAAAGAGAGGATATCGATTCTGCTAGAATTGGTCTGGGACGGAAGGATTCGAACCTCCGAATAACGGGACCAAAGCCCGTTGCCTTACCGCTTGGCCACGCCCCATTTCTATTTCTATTTGACGGTAATAAACACTAATATCGGTATTGGTTGTTTGTCAATTCCAGCCCATATATCTATGGAATAGGTTGTTGCTCGGATTCAACACGTGTAGAATAAAAATGAATTCATTGATGATTATGTATTAATTCAATTACAATTAAGATATTCTATGAAACTAAGATTTTGGTTCCTTAGAATTCTAATTTAGAATTAGAATTGAATTCAACAATTGAAGGATCTTTGATTTGATTCAGGTTCAAAGAAGGATTTTTTAGACTACCTTCTTTATCTTTATTTTCTTTTTTCCCTTGTATCAAAAAATCAATAAAAATGAAATTATCTCCAAGAAAAAAATGTTTGTTATGCCTAATATCTTCAGTTTGATCTGTATCTGTCTTCATTCTGCCCTTCATTCGAGTGGTTTTTTCTTCGCGAAACTGCCCGAGGCCTATGCTGTTTTCAATCCAATCGTAGATGTTATGCCGGTCATACCTTTGTTCTTTTTTCTCTTAGCCTTTGTTTGGCAAGCTGCTGCAAGTTTTCGATGAGATCTTTGATACTGCTTTAGAAACATAGATTTCTAATTTACTCGAGAAAATATTTTGACAATTGAGAAGATGAGATAAGTGTTGCATTATGAACCTTTGATTCAAATATTGAACATTTTGGATAGCCGCGATGAATCTCGATCGTCTGGTTTCCTCATTATAATTCGAATCCTCCATGGAGGAATAATTCTGGTCCAACACAATACCAAATTTTAGGCATGACGAGATCCTTTTGTTAACGAAGGAATAAAAGTCTTATTCCAACTAGATTCTTGCAAATTCTTTTCTAGAAATAACTTCATTTCTTCCTCTCTTGGTGTCAAAAGGGGGATATGTGGTACTGGTACAAAGATTGATAATCTATTCCCTTTTTCTTCTAAAAACCATCTTGGAGATTGTGTAATGCTTACTCTCAAACTGTTCGTTTACACAGTAGTGATATTCTTTGTTTCTCTATTCATTTTTGGATTCCTATCTAATGACCCAGGACGTAATCCTGGGCGTGACGAATAAAGAATAAGAGGTTTTTTACTTGCTTGGTTCCTAAAATTTGATTTCTTCCATACATTTATCTGTGAAAAAAAGAAAAAAAGATCGGGTTTCGAATTCAAAAGAGAAATCTCAAATCATCAGAGGGAACGGAGAGAGAGGGATTCGAACCCTCGGTACAAATAGCTCGTACAGCGGATTAGCAATCCGACGCCTTAATCCACTCAGCCATCTCTCCCAATTGGATTGGAAAAGGAGAATTCATAATGTGACGCGTGAAGTAAAGATTGATAAGAATCTTTTTTATATAAAAAATAACAATAACAATTTGAAACTTAAAACTGAGATTTTCAAAAGAAAAAGAAGAGGTATCCTTTCTTTTTCTTATTTCGCTCGAAAAGTTATTTTGTTCCACGGCCTGGCCAGTACCTAGGCCAGGCCATTCCTTTTTCTTGTTCCAATGAATGATAGATCAAATGATTTACCTGATCCAAAAACTAAAAAACTTTCCTTGTTTTTATTGAAACAGCTTTTGTTCTTGTTTCACTCTTATAGACTCTATTCTAGAATAGAATATGAATCTCTTTCTCATTTATTTACTTTCATTCTATAGATTCTATTCTATTTACTATATTCTTTACTTTACTTTACTTTTTTTTTCTTTTTTTTTTTCAAGAGACAAACCTTGTAGAAATGCCTGAGTCCGCATCATACTATGATTTGATTTCTGATTTCTTTTCTTTTTTCATTATAATTACAATTACATTCATTATTTACAATTACATTGATTAGTAAGAATAAGAATTCATTCTATCATTAATTAATGAATTTTATTCATTCTAATATTCTCTCATTCTAATCTAATTATTAATTCTATTCAATTATATACAAATTGAATTTGTAATTCAATTTTTCTTTATATATTAAAATTCTATATTCTAAATATTTTCTATTCTAAAAAAATATATATATATATATATGAATATGAAATAATAGAATATATATGGAATATATAGAAGAATAGATCTATTAAGAAAATAAATTCTATTTCTATAATTAATTAATTGATAAAAAATGAATTTATGAATTCAATTATTTCTATTCTAACTATTCTAAATTAGAATATAGAATTTCTTGATATTCTATTTATATTAGAATTATAGAAAAATGAAATTTCAATTCAAATATTAATATTATAAAAAATATTAATATCATATTTTGATTCTTTTACTTTTAAAGAAATTTAAAATAAAGTTATTATTTATTATTATTTAAAGTTATTTATATTTATTTTATATTCTTATTGATTGTTTATTGTAAAGTAAATTACTTATTACTTATAAATTATAAAGTAAGAAATCTAATTCTAATTAGAGAGTAGTATACTAATAGTATTAGGATATAGGTGTAAATGAGATTTGAAATATTCAATTTCATATTAAGAAATACATATAAATTAATACATATAAATTAAGTATTAAGTAAAGTAAATAAGTATTAAGTGAATTAAAGGAAAGGAAATTCCATTTGAAATGAAATTTTTCAATGAGGGTAAGAAGGAAGAAGATAATGGGAGTACGAAGATAGGTCCAATTGATCCGAATTCATAAGAATCCAAAGAGGGAGGAGACGGAAGAAAAGATACATACGATTCAAGTCCCAATCTTGATAAAAAAACACTTTTTGATAAAATATAAAAGAAAAGAAAATCAAGGGGAAGTTGCACGAAAATGGAGCTATGGATTCTTGCACAACTAATTTCTTGTTCCGGCTTCAATGGTTCCATCATAGCTTTCAGTAAGGGCTCCTTCAGCAAAAAAAGGAATACTTTCTTATCTTTTCTTTTTGAAATCTTAGGTTTCTTTCTTCTCCTCTTTCATCAAATACCCCTGAGGACACATCAGAACTCAAATTTTCATTAGTCTTATTCCACATGTCTTAGTTCGACAAACGATCCATTCCTATACAATAATCACATTGTAGCGGGTGTAGTTTAGTGGTAAAAGTGTGATTCGTTCTGTTACCAAACAAAAAAGTTAAGGGTCCCTCGGTTTGATTCCGATTCCGATCAAAAACTTTATTTCTTAAAAGGATTGAATCCTTTCCTGTAAATGCCACTATTGAGGAAAAAATATACATTCTCGTGATTTGTATCCAAAGGGAAATAGAAATAAAAAAAAAAAAAAGAAAAAAATTGTTTGGATTATGGAATTGCGAAGCATAATTGTTTTTAGTTTTAGCTGGATTCGTCCTTCCAATTGGATGAGTATGAGTAAGGGATCCATGGATGAAGATACAAAAATCTATTTCTAATCGTAACTAAATCTTCAATTTTTGTAAAAGAGAGATTGAAGCCAAATAGCTATTCAATGATGACTTTAGTTTACTAGGGGCATCGGCATGGAGTTTCGGCTCGGTGGAAATAAAATCTTTTCCTCAGGATTCTTACGAATAGAAATAGGGAACGAAGTAACTAGAAGTATTTGTTCAAATCCCTCTCTCTTCTAGAGGGATCATCTAGAAAGCGAGTATCTTTGGACACATTCATACAGAAAAGCTGACATAGATGTTATGGATTGAATAAAAAAAAAAAAAAAGAATTCGGATTTGCTATAACTCCCTTCTTTTCCGTCCATTAAAAGATGTTTTTTTATTTTTATCTAGTTTCCTTGCTTTACGCAGTGAGAATCTATCCATCTTCATAAAGGAGCCGAATGAAACCAAAGTTTCATGTTCGGTTTTGAATTAGAGACGTTAAAAATAATGAATTAACGTCGACTATAACCCCT